TTTAGTAATATTTACTGCAATTTTCTTATTTTTCTCCCCTTTCTTTTTATTATTTATTCTTTTCCATTTTTTTAAACAATATTATCTATAAAAGAAATACACTATTAATAATTAACTAGAAAATATTATCTAAAAAAATACATAAAAATACATAATTAGAATTAATATGAATGAATGAATTAAATTTATTACTAATATAATAAATTAATTAATTCTAAAATAGAAAAGCACAGATCTTTTTTAAACACTAGATGTCTTTCACATCCAGCTAGCAATCTCTTAATTCTTATTTAAATGGCAGTTCCAAAAAAACGCATTTCTGCATCAAAAAAGCGTATTCGTAAAAACTTTTGGAAAAGAAAGGGATATTGGGCAGCGTTAAAAGCGTTTTCCTTAGGAAAATCTCTTTCTACCGGGAATTCAAAAAGTTTTTGTGCGACAAACAAATAAAATAAAATACGTATTAAAACATAATACGTTGGAAAAATTTCAATCGGCCTGACTCAAAACTTGACCCATTTCAAAAATGAAATTCCCGAATTCCATTTCCTGTTTATTAACTCAATAGGAAATGGAATTTGGTGTGTTATTGTTATTATAATAAATAAATTGTTTGGTTTACCTTACCAAATTCAAAAAAGAATACTTTCTTTTTTGTTAACACAAAAACACAAGACATTCCACCTTGTTTAGTCTATTTCAAGGCGGGGGTCTTTTTTTCCTCATAAATCCATTTGTTACAAAAATAAAAAAAAATAGTAGAACTATCCATTTTTCCAAGAATAAAAAAAAAAGGAAAGTCTAAAATACATAAAAAAGCGAAAGTCCTAAACGAAAAAAATGAACCTTCAAACACCTATTTGAACGAATTGTTTTCATCCATTTGTCAAAAATTTTACACCCAATTTCATTTTTAAATCTAGACGATTTTTTATTCATAGGTTATTATGAGTTCAAGGCAAGCCGCTATGGTGAAATTGGTAGACACGCTGCTCTTAGGAAGCAGTGCTAGAGCATCTCGGTTCGAGTCCGAGTGGCGGCATCTCCTAAAACAAGGTAACTAGATCCTATAATGAATTCAAATTCCTATTTCTATTTAATAATTTTAATAAAAAAAATAATAATTAAGGGACTTTTTTTATGATATTTTCAACCTTAGAGCATATATTAACTCATATTTCTTTTTCGATTGTTTCAATTAGAATTACAATTTATTTGATAACCTTTTTAGTCGATGAAATCGTAAAACTATATGATTCATATAAAAAAGGCCTGATAATAACTCTTTTATGTCTAACAGGATTATTAATAACTCGTTGGATTTATTCGGAACATTTTCCCTTAAGCAATCTATATGAATCATTAATCTTTCTTTCGTGGAGTTTTTCCATTATTCATATAATTCCATATTTCAAAAAAAAGAAAAATATTCTAAGCCTAATAATTGGCCCAAGTACTATTTTCATTCAGGGCTTTGCTACTTCGAACCTTTTTGGTGAAATACACGAATCCACAACCTTAGTACCTGCTCTTCAATCCGAATGGCTAATAATGCACGTAAGTATGATGATATTAGGCTATGCAGCCCTTTTATGTGGATCATTATTATCAGTATCGGTTCTAGTCATTACAGTTCGAAAAAAGAGAAAGTTTTTTCCTACGAGTAATCATTTATTAAATTTAAATGAGTCATTTTTCGCCGGTGAAGTAGAATATATGAAGGAAGGAAATAATGTTTTAGAAAATAGTTCTTTTTTTTCTCCGAAGAATTATTACAGGTCACAATTGATTCAACAATTGGATTATTGGAGTTATCGGGTTATTAGTCTAGGCTTTATCTTTTTAACCATAGGAATACTTTCTGGAGCAGTATGGGCTAACGAAGCATGGGGATCCTATTGGAGTTGGGACCCAAAAGAAACTTGGGCTTTTATTACTTGGATCATATTTGCGAGTTATTTACATACTCGAACAAATAACAAATTGAAGAGTACAAATTCAGCAATTGTAGCGTCTATTGGTTTTCTTATAATTTGGATATGTTATTTTGGGGTCAATCTGTTAGGAATAGGACTACATAGTTATGGTTCATTCACATTAACATCGAATTGAATTCAAAAAGAGGTTCTTATAATCTTATAAATAGGAGTCAAAAAGTTTCTAACACATATCATATAAAAAACGTTGTATGAACTGGCGAGAACCCCGTGTATTCTTATAAGAATACACGGGGTTCTCGCCAGTTCAATTTTTTACTTAACTTAAGAGAAGAAGAAAAAGCCCTCCTTTCTTTTTGTCAGTGGATAGGGAACGCTTTTCAAATCAAATGAGACGATTTTTTTTGTTTTCTTTATTTAGAAAAACTATCTATAAAAAGAATTAGATAGAATAACTTCCACTTTTTCAACTGATAATGAAAGAACGAAATCGGGGTACATACCAATACCTAGTATTGGTAAAAAAATGGAGATGGAAAGAAAGAGCTCTCGTGGTCCCGAATCAAAAAAATAAGAGTTTGGAACATTAAATATCTTGTATCCATAGAACATCTGCCGTAACATAGATAATAAATAAATAGGAGTTAATAGCATTCCAATTGCCATTACAAAAGTAATTAGGAGTTTTGTCATTAAAAGATATTTTGGACTAGTAATTAGCCCCAAAAAGACTATTAATTCGGCAACAAAACCACTCATACCTGGTAATGCAAGGGAGGCCATCGAAAAGCTACTGAACATTGTGAATATTTTTGACATTGGGATAGCTACTCCACCCATTTCGTCAAGATAAAGAAGACGTATTCTATCATAAGTCGTTCCGGCCAAGAAAAAGAGTGCAGCACCAATAAATCCATGAGATATTATTTGTAAAAGGACCCCGTTTAGTCCCGTATCGGTGATCGAAGCAATTCCTATAATAATGAACCCCATATGAGATACAGAGGAATAGGCTATTCTTTTTTTTAAATTATGTTGACCAATAGATGTTGAAGCTGCATAGATTATTTGCATTGCGCCTACTATCATAAACCAAGGAGAAAAAAGAGAATGAGCATGAGGGAATAATTCCATATTGATACGAACTAATCCATACGCTCCCATTTTTAATAAGATTCCGGCTAGAAGCATACAAGTACTATAATGTGCTTCTCCGTGGGTATCTGGTAACCATGTATGTAGGGGTATAATTGGCAATTTAACAGCAAAAGAAATAAAAAATCCAATATATAATATTATTTCCAAGGCCACAGGATAAGTCTGGTTGGTTAATGTTTCCAAATTTAATGTTGGTTCAGTAGAACCATATAAACCGATACCCAGAACCCCCATTAAAAGAAAAATAGAACCTCCTGCCGTGTACAAAATAAATTTTGTAGCCGAATACAGGCGTTTTTTTCCTCCCCACATAGATACAAGTAGATAAACGGGAATTAATTCTAACTCCCACATGAGAAAAAAAAGTAAAAGGTCTCGAGAAGAAAATAATCCTATTTGTCCACTGTACATTGCTAACATCAGGAAATGAAATAATCGCGAATCTCGAGTAACCGGCCAAGCCGCTAAGGAAGCTAAAGTGGTGATGAATCCTGTCAGTAAAATGGGTCCTATAGAGAGTCCATCTATTCCTAACCTCCAATGGAAATCAAAAAAATCCACCCATTTATAATCTTCTAATAGTTGGATTAATGGATCATCCGATCGGAAATGATAACAGAATGCATAAGTCGTTAAAAGAAGTTCTAAAACACAAATACAAATAGTATACCAACGGATTAATCTATTTCCTCTATGTGGAAGAAAGAAAATTAAGGAACCCATAAATATGGGCAAAACTACAATTATTGTTAAGAAAGGAAAATGATTCGTGGTAAAGACAAGATACACTTGGGCCAGAAAAACCGGTGCTCAAAATATTTGAATTTTCTTTTGAACACCGGTTTTGGCGGTAAAAAACCAAGAAAATGGAGTCAAGTAGAGTTTTATGGAACGTATCAATAAGCTAGACCCATACTGCGAGTTGTTTCATGCCATAAATAAACTCGAACACTCAAGAAATCCGTTGGACAGGCGGATTCACATCTCTTACAACCAACACAGTCCTCGGTCCTTGGAGCAGAAGCGATTTGTTTAGCTTTACATCCGTCCCAGGGTATCATTTCTAATACATCGGTGGGGCACGCTCGGACACATTGAGTACATCCTATACATGTATCATAAATCTTTACTGAATGTGACATTGGATCTATACATTTTTGAACGTCATAAATTTTCGGTCTAGTAAACTAATTTCTAAATGAATCCTATATTTAGATACCAGACGAATCAATGAGTGAGCAGAACCAATCTGCTTCCGAATTGATTTTGAGCGAAGGCCAAAATACTTTGATTTCTTATGTTTTTGTTTTTACAACCACGAACTTATCTTACCGATATCAAACCCACTAATTTGAACCAATTAATGAATATTAATATTCCAGTTCAATTTAAATTATTATTATTATTTATTCAATAAATTGGATTGGTTAATACGAGTTGATTTTCGGTTACGATAAATTGATGAAACAATAGCCGATCCGATGGCTGCTTCAGCGGCTGCAATAGCTATAACAAAAATTGAGAAAATGTCTCCTCTTGATTGACGACTATCAAAAATATCAGAAAATGTTACAAAATTGATATTAACTGAATTTAATATAAGTTCAAGACACATAAGAGCTCTAACCATATTTCGACTTGTGATCAATCCATAGACACCAATAGAAAATAAATAGGCACTCAAAACAAGTATATGTTCGAGCATCATTAACCAACTCCTTATCAATCTTGATTCGTTTCAATCTGAACAATAATTCAAGCGATTCAATTCGATTCTAACAAGTATGGAATAAAACAAGAGATCTAGACTGGTAATTGATAAAACCATTCTAACATTCCTTTTCCATTAATTCTATTTTATTTTTATTACCCGTTTAAAAGGTTTATTATTGACGGGCTATAGCAATTGCACCTATTAAAGCGACTAAAAGAATTATTGAAATGAGTTCAAATGGAAGAAAAAAATCTGTTGATAAATGAATTCCGATTTTTTGACTATTACTTATCAAATCTTGTTCTAGAATCTGATTTGATTTTGTAGTCCAAAGGATCCCATACCAAGACGTATCTAAAATAGTACTGATTAGTGAAATAAAAAGACTTGTACAAACCGTTGAAGTAACCCGATCCCCAACGGTCCAAAGATGAAAATCTTTGTAATATTCTGAACCATTCATAAACATTACAGCAAAAATGATTAAAACATTGATAGCTCCCACATAAATAAGGAGTTGCGCGGCAGCTACAAAATATGAGTTCGATAGAATATAGAATAAGGATATACAAAAAAGAACCAATCCCAATGAAAAAGCCGAATAAATAGGATTCCGAAATAATACTACTGCCAGACTTCCAAATATAAGACCCGATCCCAGAAAGACTAAAAGAAAATCATGTATTGGTCCAGGTAAATCCATTTTTTATAGAGAAAATCAAAAAATTTCATGCCCTTTTGACCTGACCAGGGAAAAAGAGGTTATCCTAATATTTTTAGGATATTTCTTAATTGAATGAAATTTCAATGGGGGATGGTGTGGATTGATGGAAATAGATTTATGAGGCTACACTTATTCTTAAAAGCGGAGGTTGAAACTATCCGTTTTGAAATCATTATTGGAATATAAATCGATTTTCAATCAAAACGAAGCCACGATTCTTGCCAAACAATCGTTCTTGACCAAGCAAAACCCTCATTCCTTTAGATCAAAAAGCTATTTTGATTTTGAATTTGTAAATGGTTTTTGAATCAAGAATTTGATACATTTTTGATTTAATTTATTTGAGATGAATTCGAAGAAATTGTTCGAATTGTGTAATCATCAATTATTGACATGGGTAACCGACCTAAAGCAATTTGATTATAATTCAATTCGTGGCGATCATAAGTAGAAAGTTCATATTCTTCAGTCATTGATAAACAATTTGTTGGACAATATTCAACGCAATTACCACAAAATATACAGATTCCAAAATCAATACTGTAATTAAGCAGTCGTTTCTTTCGAATATTAGTTTCCAATTTCCAATCTACAACGGGTAGATCTATAGGACATACACGAACACATACTTCACAAGCAATGCATTTATCAAATTCAAAGTGAATTCGGCCTCGGAAACGCTCCGGTGTGATCAATTTTTCGTAGGGGTATTGAATAGTTACAGGTAAACGATTTGCATGGGACAGGGTAATCATGAAACCCTGACCAATGTACCTGGCCGCTCGGATTGTTCGTTGACCAGAATTCAAGAACTGAGTTAGCATAGGGAACATACCTGAATATCTATAAAAAATTTGACTTGTTTCTTTCTCTTGTTTGAGACAAGTAGTGAAAATAGAATATTCTATTTCTTTAGAGCGAAAGAAGTTGGAACGAAGTTGTTAATAGTAGATTACCTAGAGAAATGGGTAAAAGAAATTTCCACCCAAGATTTAATAGTTGGTCCATTCTCAATCTCGGTAAAGTCCATCTTGTTGCGATAGAAATGAACAAGAACAAATAGGTTTTAGCTAATGTAATAAAGATACCGATTATTGTTCCAAAAACTTGACTTCTTTTATTTATGTCAAAAAGCTCAGTAGTGAATATATATGGAATAGAAAAATTCCAACCCCCCAAGTAAAGAACTGTTACAAATAATGAAGAAACTAGTAGATTTAGATACGACGCAACATAAAATAAACCAAATTTTATACCTGAATATTCGGTTTGATAACCTGCTACTAATTCTTCTTCTGCTTCTGGTAAATCAAAAGGCAATCTCTCACACTCGGCTAGAGAAGAAATTAGAAAAACGATAAACCCTATAGGTTGACGCCACAAATTCCATCCCCAAAAACCATATTTTGACTGCACTTCAACTACATCAACTGTACTTGAACTGTTAGATAATCATAGTCGACGATAACATCACTGTTCCCGCCGCTATTACAGAACCGTACATGAGATTTTCACCTCATACGGCTCCTCAAAGATCACAAATAAATCTAAGGACCTTTCAACATTATTTATCTTGATATGTTTGTGTAGGATCGAAAGAGAATCAAACTCTTATCCTAAATCCTAGAATTAGACCAATGGAATTCCGTCTGCTAGATTTCTAGTAAAATAGTGCTTCTGAATTGATCTCATCTTTTAAGAATTTTCATTTTTCTTTATTGATTAATAACTTTATCTTTGAATAAAAAAACCTCCCTTTTAGGGGAATATCACCTAGATATTTCAACCTATCATTTTCGATTACGAAAAAGAATTCGATATTGCATTACATAATAAGAATTGTATTTCTCAAAATAAAACCGAAAGACTCGAATTGCAAAAGGGGATCTTTTTTTTTATTCATAACTAGTTCTATTTTATTTCGTTCCTATTCTCCTTTCTAAGAAAAAGGGGCATTACCCAAAAGTAAAAGATTTCTTCGTTCTTGATAGTTATTTACTTAATCGGTGGATAGGAACATACTCTGGATCGAAACCTTGGGGAGTACTTCTTAATCATTTCTACCAACTTAAAGCCCCAATTCGAATTTCTTTTCTATAAAGAAAAAGAAATATCCTATATAGATTTATAGATAATTTACAGAATCTCCATTACTAATCCTTTGTGTATCTTGGTCTTCCTAACCATCCACTCACTTTTTGAATCGGTAATACATATCATATATCATATTCATATTATAGTAAAAACCTCATAAAGTAGATCTTTTGAGCCTGTTTCAAGGCATAATGACCAATCAATCAATCTTGGAGTAAACAGTCTTGTCTTGGTTGCTCGTGTTTGCTTTCACTTAATTCTTGTACATAGGGAATGAGATTGAATTCCTTTAACAGCAAATTTGTAAGCCGTTTTATTTCACTCATACAACTATCTGGTTTAGTTCATCCATCCCAATGATGAAAAAAAAAATGGATATTTAACCCCATTTAACTCTCTTGCTAGAAAGAAAAGAAATAGGGGAATTTTTATGTCTCACCGAATCGCACGTAGAGATATTGATAATACACATAGAGTTAATGGTATTTCATAACTAATTGATTGAGCAGCAGCTCTTAATCCACCTAAAAAAGAATATTTATTATTTGATCCATATCCCGACATCAGAAGTCCAACGGGAGCAAGACTTGAAACGGCGATCCATAAAAAAACGCCAATACTAAGATCGGCTAGTATAAAGCGAGAGCTAAAAGGAATTACTGAGTAACTTAGTAAAATGGATATGACTGCTATAGCCGGGCCGATACTGAATAAACGAGTATCCCCTCTAGATGGAAGAAGATTCTCCTTGAAAAGTAGTTTTGTACCATCTGCTAGAGCTTGAAAAATTCCTAAAGGACCGGCGTATTCGGGTCCAATACGCTGTTGTATCCCTGCAGATATTTCTCTTTCTAACCAAACAATTACTAGTACACCTAGTGTGATTCCTAATACAAGAGTGAAAATAGGGACAAGCGTCCATATGATCCGATAGACTTCTTTTAAGGATTCCAATCTGGAAAAAGAATAGATAGCTTGTATTTCTGTTGTATCAATTATCATTTCAACGATCAACTTCTCCCATAATGATATCTATGCTACCTAGTATCGTCATAATATCAGCCAATTTCATCCCTTTAACTAACTGAGGAAGAATTTGCAAGTTGATAAAACCCGGTGGTCGAATTTTCCATCTCCAAGGAAAAACACTCTGATCTCCTATCAAAAAAATTCCCAATTCCCCTTTTGGGGCTTCAACTCTTACATAAAGTTCTTGTTTGGGCAATTCAAAAGTTGGAGAAGGTTTTTTACTAATAAATCGATATTCAAAATCATTCCATTCTGGATCTTTTATCCGATCAAAGCGTCGGATTTCTAAATTCTCATATGGCCCCCCCGGAATTCCTTCCAGAGCCTGTTGGATAATTTTTATGGATTCTGTTATTTCATTGATTCGTACTAAATACCGAGCTAATGAATCCCCTTCTTTTTGCCATTGAATCTCCCAATCAAATTCGTCGTAACATTCATAACGATCAACTTTACGAAGATCCCATTGTATCCCAGAAGCTCGTAACATTGGCCCTGATAAACCCCAATTTAGTGCTTCTTCGGCACCAATAATGCCTATGCTTTCAACGCGCTTTAAAAAAATAGGATTCCGTGTAATAAGTTTTTGATATTCAGCAACCCCGGTTAAAAAATAATCGCAAAAATCCAAACATTTATCTATCCAGCCATGAGGTAGATCAGCAGCGACTCCTCCGATACGAAAAAAATTATGCATCATACGCATACCGGTGGCAGCTTCGAAGAGGTCATATATCAACTCTCGTTCTCGAAAAATATAGAAGAAAGGGGTCTGTGCCCCAATATCTGCCATAAAAGGACCAAGCCATAAGAGATGGGAGGCGATACGACTCAACTCCAACATAATAGCTCTGATATAGCTAGCTCTTTTAGGTATTTGAATGTTGCCTAGCTGCTCGGGTCCATTTACGGTTATTGCTTCTGTGAACATAGTAGCTAAATAATCCCAACGGGTTACATAAGGCAAATATTGTATAATTGTTCGATTTTCCGCAATCTTCTCCATCCCTCTATGTAAATAACCCACTATTGGTTCACAGTCAATAACATCTTCACCATCGAGAGTAACGATCAGTCGAAGAACACCGTGCATTGATGGGTGGTGAGGACCCATATTGACTATCATGAGGTCCTTTCTTATAGTTGGCGCAATCATAAGTTTTTTCCCGAGTCATTCTTCCATGCATTTCTGAAATTTAAAAGAAGTTCATCAAAATGTAAACGACTAAGTCCAAATGGTATCACGCTTCAGATTAACGAGTTTTTCTCTCTCGAATATTCAACTCACCTATTAATTGGTTATAGTATTCTCTATTCTTTTTTGATAAATAGGCCAGTAGTCGTTGACGTTTTCCCAAAATCTTTCGCAAACCTCTCTGAGATGAAGAGTCTTTTTTGTGCAATTCTAAATGTGAAGTAAGTTTCCTTATCTTAGCGGTGAAACTGAATATTTGAAATTCAGCAGACCCTGTCTTTTCTTCCTTTTCCTTTTGAGAAATAACCGAAATGAATGAATTTTTTACCATAAAAAAATTCTCCTTTCTCTTTTTACAGGTATGGATTTTAACGATCAGTAACAATAATGTCATTAATTTTAATGCAGAGTATAGTTAATACATATAGGCTAATCCGGATTTCTTTAGAAACTCATTATTTTAGGAATTCAAATCAATTTCAAATTGGATTTAGATAGGAAAGAATTGGTCCACTTTCACATCGAAAATTGAAGATCTAAAATAAAGAAGGTTCTGTTAATTCATTTCGAGATTTAATTGAGATCTTTTTTATTTCATATTAGAATACTGACATCTAACCCATCTGTGTATTTGTTTGCTTTCACATACCCTATATTCAATTCATATACCCTTTATACTCTATTATATGTATATAGTAATATAGAGTATAGGATATACAGAAAGGTGTATTATCCACAAATTTTCAATCGTGGGTACAGATGGATCCTTAACATACTGAAATGACTGCTATTATTGGTATCAAACCAATAACGACTCATACAAACTAAATCTTCTAAGCGATAATTAGCCCAAAGAAAGAGTTTGAATTTCATTAATTTCTTTTTCCCTCTATCAAGGCAGTTATTATCGGGTGAAACGTAGCTGATGTTTTTTACGCTCTTTTGATTGCAAAATAATGAATTTTTCTCTACATCATTTCGAGTCTTTGAATTGAAAAATTTTAGAATTCGCAATTTTCTACGATGCCTAAACGATAAAATATTTTCCGGAACAAGCAAATCAAAATGATTTTTGTCTCTCTTTCCAGTTATTCTTTGATACGATGAAATAGCTTCATCCATATTTTTTTTAGAAACATATCCTTTCTCTTGGTATTTTTGATTTCTTTGATGCTTACTCTTATGAATATGAACCAACGAAATACCTAAGGTTTGATACATAATCAATTGGCCATCCTTTTTTCCAGACAGACGAACGGGTTCTATAATCAATACTCCCTTTTTCATCAATTCTGGAAGAGTTAAATTCTTCTGAGTCAGCATTATATCGAAACTTAGTTCGCCGGTTTCAGCCGCGAATTTAGTAATTGGTCTTGGATCTCTCAGTCTAAGCAGGAGACAAGATATCTTGATATTATTGATTATTCTTTGGTTGAAGGGCTCGTCCGTTCTCAATTGAAAAAGTAAATAACGTTTCAGGAAGAAATCGAGTTCTGCATACGTGTCACTTTTGTATTGTTTTTTCTTTTTCCCCTTTTTCATGTCTGATCTTGCAGAATTTTCACCAATATCCTTTTGTTGAGGGGGGGCGGATCCAAGATCTCCTCCGCTTGTGGATTTTCTTTCTTCTTGATTTTGGTGCTCTTTATTTGATGCTATCAAAAAAATTCTTCTTTCTTTTTCGTTGATCTTGTTCGTTTCACTACTATTTTTATTATTTTTATTCCTATTGAAATTGAAAAAAAGTAATTTGCTTGGTATAAACCAAGGTTTCGTTTTATATGCAGTATAAAGTGACACCAATTCTGGGAAGAACCAAAGTTCCAGATTCGATATCGAACACTTTAGGGGTTTTTCATTCATTCCCATCCAATCAAAAAAGCCTTTCGATGATTTTGGTGAATTTCTTTCTGGAATCATAAGATAAAAAAGATCTTTTTTCTGAACTATTTGAGAATTATTAGTCCGAATTTGAGTATTTTGATTCCTGTTGGTATCAATCGTCATCCAGACCTCAGTATTTACTTTTTGTCTAAGATTAAAACTGAGAATTTTCCAATCCAAATATTTTTTATCGAATGTTTTTTCCATATCTATATCTAGATTATCGCCCTTTCCTAGATAATTATTACTAGGGATGTTCCTCAGCGGATCAAAAAGGGTTTCTTTTGGTGTGTTATAATAAATCTCTTGGTTCTTATTTCCTTGAAATGGAGATTCATAAAAAAAGCATTCCGTTTTATTTTCATAATTAAGAAATTTATATGATAAAAGACCATACCTATAGTATTTTTTAAAATTCTCTTTTTGATTAAATAATAAATCCACTTTTTCTTTTTTCGAATTAATTAATTGGTTTTTTTCATATGAGTGCCGTTTGCTTTCATTTTCCTTATTCACTTTAGCTATACGATGTTGATGAACTGGATTTCGCCATTTTTTTGGTATTAATCTAGACCAGATGATCTGAGATAAATCGTATTGATAATGCCCTCTTAACCAGTCTTTCCATTGATTTATTTCATAACCCGGAAGTTGCTTATCTTTCAATTTTGAATCAAAATCAACCAGGCCTTGTGTTTCAAAAGATTTCTTTATTTCAGGTTTAAGAAAGAAGGAGATTCCTTGATATTGAAGAACAGATCGTAATTTATATGAGTCATTAACCCGGAGTTGTGAGAATCTGTAAAATACATATGCTTGTGATATAGAGGATAAGTCATAAAAAATATGTGAATTTCTTTTACTAATATTATTATTATCAATTGACTTTTTTCTAGTCGAAATCAAAAAAAGAGGAATTGTATTTTTCTTTTTTTTATTAAGTCTTCTTTCTCTTCTTTCATTATTGTAAATGGATTTATCAATAATTTTTTTTTTTGATTCAAGAAAGAATTCTGTAGTTATTCGGATAATATTAACGATAGAGAAAAAAGGATCTATATGTATTTGTTTAATGAAAAATTTGACAAATACAAAAAGGGGTAATTTATAGATTAATCGAGCATTTCTTCCTTTTACTATCTCCCATTTTTCAAATTTTTTAGCATTAGAGCTTGTTTTGTTAGAACTAAGGTTATGATTTTTTGTTTTTGGAGTTATTTTTTCTTTCTCTTTTGTTATTCTTTCAATTTGATCTCGAAGTATACTTGTTCTATTAGCCCGATCCTTTATTTTTTTTTTTGTCAAAAAAAAATTTTGACAACTCGAAGATGCAATTTGACTCAATGATTCGTCAATTTTATGATTGTTAATTATGGAATCGTTTTCTTCTTTAATTTCACTCGATTCATATATTTCAACTTCTCTTAATTGAAATAAGAAAATTCGATTTACTTTTGAAAGTTCTTTTATTCTTTTTTTTAGAAAAAGAAAACTTTTGATAACCCATTCTTTTGTTTCTTTTGAAACCTTTCGGAATGGTTTTGTTTTTCCTTTCAAAACTGTTAGAACTTGAAAATACTTCCTTTTGGATTTTTTTTTTAATTTTCTAATTTTTTTTTTGAGTTCTTTGAAAATGGGTTGAAAAAAGGAACGTTGTTTTCGAGTCGAACCAAAGGGGAGTTCAGCTCTCATTCCCGCAACCGTTAAAAAATAAGAATCATCTTTTTCTTTTTTCTTTTTCATTAGATCTTTCTGAAAGGATCGTTGTTTTGATTTGTGCCAAGGTTTTAGATAGAAAGGAAAAAAGATTCTTATCTGAATACCATCTATCAGCCAATTTTTCGGAAATTCTGTTTCGGATAATGTAACACCCTTATAGGTACATTTAACGTGCATCTCTCTATTCCATTCCTTGAAATCTTCAGACCATTCAGGAGGTTGCAATAACAATATACGTCCAATATTTTTCAAAATTATTAGTGAAGGTAATAGAATATATTTTCTAAAAATAGATTGAGTTACTAACGTGCAACCTCTTATTGCTTGTGCAAATGGGATATTATCCCAGGACTCTGGTATCTCTATTTTCTTTTTTGTGTACTTCTCGGTTTTTTCTTTTCTTTTTGTTTGCTCTTCTATATACTTCAAATTTTTGAATGCTTCCTCTTTCGCCATCCAATTTCGAAAAATTCGTTTAATCAACCCGGAGATATCAAAAGAAAAAACAGGAGATTTTTTTATTCTGTCCAAAAAAAGGGGAGAATGCACATTTTCTTGAAACAATTTCCCTATTGTTATTTTACGTCTTTGAGCCCGCATAGAACCTTTGATTATGCCTCGCCGAAAGTCGGATTGTTGGGAAAAGCGTATCAAAGCTATTTCGTTTGTTTGATCGGTTGTATCCATAGTATTAGTTTCCGTGTTATCAGTAAAAACTACTATACGTTTGGCTTTTCTTAAACGAATTTGATAGTCTATTGGTATGTCTTCTTGTTCTTCTCCCAGTTGTTGTTCTAACTCGCTAATTAATTTGTATGACCACCGAGGGACTTTTTTACTTATTTCTTTTATTCTAATTTCTTTTTTATTAGTATCAGTTACAATTTTATTTAATAAATATTGAAAATATTTTATTTCTTTTTCAAAATCTATTCTTCCCTCTGAAAATAACAAGGGAGTTCTCCCATTTTGCTTGATGGATCCTGGTCCGTTACCAAATTGAATGCTAAAAGTTAAAAAATCAACAATTTCTCTTGAGAATGGTTTTTTATGAAATTCATTTGTTTTCTGGTTGTAATCTGGATCCGGAAGAAGAATAGCATGAATCCGATTTATCCAAAATTTCTCTATGACATTTTTTAGCAAAGGTTTTTTTAGGATTGAACACGGCATACTTTTGTAGATTCTTCTTCGATATGATCCGTTCAAGACCGGATCATATCTTTTGCATAAGTATTCCTTTGTAGAATCATCATTACACAGTTGAGCTCTTGTTTCGACTTTTTTCAAAGAAATAGATTCTTTGTCTAGAGTTTCAATTCGATTTTGAAACTCCTCGTTGAAATCTTTCTCTTTTCTTTTGTTGGGAAAAACCCAAGTCTTGTAGAGATCATTCGATGAAGATTTTTTGATTCTATTTCTATATTGGGTTATCCTTCTTTTTAGAATGTCCAAAAAAATGGATAAACTAGTGGGATATGTAAAAGAAATTCTTTCATTTCCATCACTCTGGCATATGTCAAAAAAAAATTGTGACATCTCGTAT